TACTCTTCAATTGGCTCAAAACTTCAATCTGAACTCAACATTGAAGTTTTTGAAAAAGACTAGAATCCGTATTTCATTATTGTGTTGTAATAAAAAAATGGGGAAGAATAAATCCTTTTTTATTGTTGAAACATGTTCGTTCATTCATACTACTTATCTTAATTTATTTTTATTCTATCTTCCCGGAGTTTATTCTCCGGGGAATTTTGTTTCAACCATTCCTGTATATAATTTTATAATCTCTTTTATTTGATAATCTTTTTGGAAATGATGCAAAGACAATTCTTATTTGATATAGCTATTTGCGCAGGTATTTTACGATTAAGAAGCAATTGCCTCTTGTACAGATTATGTATCAATCTACTATAACTATAGGAAACCTCATTCTCACGAGTTACTGCATTTATCCGAGTGATCCACAAACGACGAAAATCTCTCTTTTGCCTACCTCTATCTCTATAAGCGGAAACCAAAGCTCTCATTTTCTGTTGAGTAATAGTTCGAGTAAGTCTTGAATGAGCCCCTCGAAAGCTTGATGCAAATAAACGAATTTTTGTTCGGCGTCTCCGAGCTGTATATCCTCGTCTAACTCTGGTCATTTAATCAAATTAAACTTTGATGAATAACTAATTGATTTCTGTTCGTTCAGTCATTCTTTTTCCCCAGTTCAATTAATAACAAAACGGATTATTCCGATATATAAAATATAAATTCCAATGGCTTTTGCTACTATAACCTTCCCAACCACAATTTTTTATTTTATTTCTTTTAGTCAGATATTTTGTTTGTGGAAATAAGAAATTCGACCAATCAATAATAAAAAAATTTGTAAAATTAAATTAATTTGTATTTATAAATTATTTAAAATAAAATAAAAATAAATAGTGGATTCCTTCGTTTCTATGGTTACTTCTTAAACGGTGAGGTCCTCTCTATACACCGGAGCTCTTTCTCCCATTCCATTTAATCAATGTTTTGGTAACTTGTACAGTTCGCACTTTTTGGCTCTACCCATGAATTATACAGTAATAGGTCTTTTCACAATGAGAGCTATCCATACAGTGACGGCATTTAATTATGAAAGTTGGCTAGGTAGCTGACCCTGTTAGTCCGTTATTTCAAGAATAGGAGCATAATTGTTTTGCTTTTTAAGTTAAGTATTGTTTCCCGCTTAATGGATAACCTTTTGCTACCAATGGAGAATTGATTTTCATCTCAAATTGAGGTGATTGGATTTGCACCAACAGAAACCATAAAATTCATACACAATCAATAGAGGTATATGATACATCTTTATTTTTAGTTTAGATAGTAAACAGTATTTTTCCATTCTATTCTATCTATTCATTTGTACTAGTCATTGATATTGGAACAATTGTCTCATTTGTTCGAGCTCATGATCTAAACGAGTCGCACATACACCCTAGTACATGTTCCTCGACGCTGAGGGCATCCTCGAAGAGCGGGAGATTTCGTGACATTTCTGATCGGCTGTCTTGCGTTTCTAATAAGTTGTTTAATAGTTGGCATGTTGAATCGTATATATATATACGATGATGGGATTATAATGGGCTGGTTTAGATCGATCTTAACCTGATGATTATGAATTTTTTCCCTTCAATTGAATGAATATTTTACTTGGGTAAAATAAAAATATTCAATATCAAATCACGGAAAATTCAAATTACGGTTTGAAATGGAATCATGGATTTACACGGGATCCCCAGCATTTTCGACCGCTACAAGATCAATAATGCCATAAGCTTGGGCTTCTGTTGCTGACATAAAAACATCCCTTTCCATGTCTTCGGATACAACCCATAAGGGGTTGCCCGTTCTTTGTACATAAACCCTTGTGAGGGTTTCGCGAAGTTTCAGTAGTTCTTCTGCTTCCAGGATGAATTCCCCTGCTTGTGCCTCATAAAAAGAACTAGCAGGTTGGTGAATCATAACCCTGATTATATAACATCCATCATGAGCGGCTCCTCTATCTCACACGATTGGTCGAAGGGAAGGAATAAAAATAACAATAAGAAAAAGATAGAATTGAACAACCGTACAGGCATCTTTTGTACATTGCATACGGCTCTGCAATGGAATTGACCTCTCCCTTCCGTCCGCCAAAGAAAGGGACAAAGGTACCAGAAACAAATAGAATCCATCCGATCCAGATCGTTGAATGATCCATTTACCGCCCTTTCTTTCGTAGAAATCAAAAATACTATGATGGTTCTGTTGCTTTATATATTTCTTATTTATCTCGTCTTTATTTTAGCAATCCCAAGGTTTTTTGACCTGATCAAATAAGGAAAAATTTTTTTCTTTTTTATAACATTAATATCAGAAAGGCACTTCTGGTGTGTAAGAAAAATGGTTTGTGACGCTGAAACAGACTTCCGACGCATAAGATCAAATCGGAAATAACCTTTGTTTCATACTACTATTTCGATACATAATTTCATATTATGAAAAAACAAAAAAGGTTTGTTCATATCGAACT